CTTATGTGCTTATCTTCCTCTCATTTTTATCGTACTATTTTGAATACTCGAAGGGTCGATTTTTTTTGTCTTAACTTCTACTTTCTGACTGAAAAAAGTCTGGATCTTTTTATTTCATTTTATTCTTATCCTTTCCTGTAGTTGGACTCTCTATAACATAACTAAAATTAAATTTCTTAAAGTTCTTAACTATTTTACATTTCTATTAATTAATAAAATCTATTAATTAATAAAATTAGTTGAAATGTAAAATTTATAATAAGATATTAATCTAATAATTCTATTCTATTTAGAATTCTAAATAGATAATATGGTATGGAATAAAATTAGATCAAATTTCAATTTAATTGAAAGTTAATTGTAAAATAGAGTAAATAAATAAAAATTCAAATGTCATTTGAATTTTAAACTGAAAAATAATTTGAAATTCTATATTTATATTATTATTTTCTATATTAATTAGGAATAACTAAGAATGAGCAATTAATAACTAAGATTTCAGTAATTTACTTTAAAACGGAATTCCTATGCATGTACAATTTCTATTATGTAATGTGTAAGCCCGCTTAGCTCAGAGGTTAGAGCATCGCATTTGTAATGCGATGGTCATCGGTTCGATTCCGATAGCCGGCTTTTCTATACTTGTTTGATTTTTTTTAATCAAAGAATATTGAAAAGGCTTCTTTCCTTTTTTATTTGTATACTTTTTTTATTTGTATATATACAATACGACGGAATATTGGTCCAATTCATCCCATTAATTATTCTTTGTAATATAATATTTCAGTAGATTTCACCGTATTTTTCATATTTATGAGTTAGTTCAGTTTTACTTTAGGTTTATGAAACTTCAATAAAATAAGGAGTCTTTATGTCACGTTACCGAGGGCCTCGTTTCAAAAAAATACGTCGTCTAGGGGCTTTACCGGGACTAACTAGTAAAAAGCCTAACGCCGTAAACTCTTTTAGAAATCAATCGCGTTTGGGTAAAAAATCTCAATATCGTATTCGTTTAGAAGAAAAACAAAAATTGCGTTTTCATTATGGTCTTACAGAACGACAATTACTTAAATACGTTCGTATCGCTGGAAAAGCCAAAGGTCCAACAGGTCGGGTTTTACTACAATTACTTGAAATGCGATTGGATAACATACTTTTTCGACTGGGTATGGCTTCGACTATTCCGCAAGCCCGCCAATTAGTTAATCATAGGCACGTTTTCGTTAATGGTCGTGTAGTAGATATACCAAGTTATCGCTGTAAACCCCGAGATTTTATTACACCGAGGAATGAACAAAAATCTAGAGCTCTAATTCGAAATTATCTTGATTCATCTACCCATGAGGAATTACCAAAGCATTTAACTCTTTACCCATTGCAATGTAAAGGGTTAGTCAATCAAATAATAGATAGTAAATGGGTTGGTTTGAAAATAAATGAATTGCTAGTTGTAGAATATTATTCTCGTCAGACTTAAATCTAACGAAAAAAACAAGGGTTGGGGCAAAAATTCCCCATTCGCCTAAGTAAAGAGACCGAGGTAAGGGGTTTTGATCTAGGAATTTTTTTTCCATTCACGTATCATATCCAGTCTTTTCTGTAACGCAGAAATCAGGACTAGAGAATCTCTATCCTGGTATTCGTTGTTATTTGATTTGATACATTCCAATCAGTAAGATTGGTGAATTGAGGTACGGAAAGAGAGGGATTCGAACCCTCGGTAAACAAAAGTCTACATAGCAGTTCCAATGCTACGCCTTGAACCACTCGGCCATCTCTCCTACATAATCATTATGTCCCCGAAACTGAGTGAATCGCGAGCCGTTCATATTAGATTGTTGGATAGGCGCATACAATCAATTCTAACTATAAAAATAGAAAACTTTTGACCTTTTTCGAGGGTGTATACTCGCTATACACACAAGACAAAATAAAATGGACGGTTATTCTATTTTCATCATAGAATTCTTATTCGATTTTTTTCTTCTTTGGGTTATAATTCACTCAAAACTTCTCGAATTATCCTAATCTACAGGAGAAATTCTTTGATTCGGATTCGTCCTTCGATGAAAGCAGAATAGTTCCCTTCATTCTGAGATTGCTACATTTGAATGAAATACAATCCGATTCAAATATTGCTTATTTTTTATTAATTTCTGCCAAAAAGAAAAAATTTGAGTTGAGTATTGAGTGAGTGTTGAGTAGGGGGTCGTATCTTTTTTTTTGAGTCTGTTTTTATGTTATTTCGTACTGTCCAATTCCTTTGTTTGTGGGATCATTTTCTCACAAGAAGTAAGTAAAAGAAATTATAAAATGGATTGCTACCTATGCCTAGATCTCGGATAAATGGAAATTTTATTGATAAGACCTTTTCAATTGTAGCCAATATCTTATTACGAATAATTCCGACAACTTCAGGAGAAAAAGAGGCATTTACCTATTACAGAGATGGTGCGATTTGATTCTTTTTTTTACCGCCCTCAATCTTAGGAGTAAAGGA